CCACCAAGAACGTTTTATGAAACTCTTTGACCCCCGAATTTTGAGTATCCTACTTTCACGCGATTCACAAGGTTCAACAAGCAATCGATATTTCACGATCAAGGGTGTAGTACTGCTTGCAGTAGCGGTCCTTATATATCGTATTAACAATCGAAATATGGTCGAAAGAAAAAATCTCTATTTGATGGGGCTTCTTCCTATACCTATGAATTCCATTGGACCCAGAAATGATACATTGGAAGAATCTTTTTGGTCTTCCAATATCAATAGGTTGATTGTTTCGCTCCTGTATCTTCCAAAAGGGAAAAAGATCTCTGAGAGTTGTTTCATGGATCCGAAAGAGAGTACTTGGGTTCTCCCAATAACTAAAAAGTGTATCATGCCTGAATCTAACTGGGGTTCGCGGTGGTGGAGGAATCGGATCGGAAAAAAGAGGGATTATAGTTGTAAGATATCTAATCAAACCGTAGCTGGAATTGAGATCTCATTCAAAGAGAAAGATAAAGATATCAAATATCTGGAGTCTCCTTTTGTATCCTATACGGATGATCCGATCCGCAAGGACCATGATTGGGAATTGTTTGATCGTCTTTCTCCGAGGAAGAAGCGAAACATAATTAACTTGAATTCGGGACAGCTATTCGAAATCTTAGTGAAACACTGGATTTGTTATCTCATGTCTGCTTTTCGTGAAAAAAGACCAATTGAAGTGGAGGGTTTCTTCAAACAACAAGGAGCTGGGTCAACTATTCAATCAAATGATATTGAGCATGTTTCCCATCTCCTCTCGAGAAACAAGTGGGGTATTTCTTTGCAAAATTGTGCTCAATTTCATATGTGGCAATTCCGCCAAGATCTCTTCGTTAGTTGGGGGAAGAATCCGCACGAATCGGATTTTTTGAGGAACGTATCGAGAGAGAATTGGATTTGGTTAGACAATGTGTGGTTGGTAAACAAGGATCGGTTTTTTAGCAAGGTGCGGAATGTATCGTCAAATATGCAATATGATTCCACAAGATCTATTTTCGTTCAAGTAACGGATTCTAGCCAATTGAAAGGATCTTCTGATCAATCCAGAGATCCTTTTGATTCCATTAGTAATGAGGATTCGGAATATCACACATTGATCAATCAAAGAGAGATTCAACAATTAAAAGAACGATCGATTCTTTGGGATCCTTCCTTTCTTCAAACGGAACGAACAGAGATAGAATCAGACCGATTCCCGAAATGCCTTTCTGGGGATTCCTCAATGTCCCGGCTATTCACGGAACGTGAGAAGCAGATGAATAATCATCTGCTTCCGGAAGAAATCGAAGAATTTCTTGGGAATCCTACAAGATCAATTCGTTCTTTTTTCTCTGACAGATGGTCAGAACTTCATCTGGGTTCGAATCCTACTGAGGGGTCCACTAGAGATCAGAAATTGTTGAAGAAACAACAAGATTTTTCTTTTGTCCCTTCCAGGAGATCGGAAAATAAAGAAATGGTTAATATATTCAAGATAATTACGTATTTACAAAATACCGCCTCAATTCATCCTATTTCATCAGATCCGGGATGTGATATGGTTCCGAAGGATGAACCGGATATGGACAGTTCCAATAAGATTTCATTCTTGAACCAAAATTCATTTTTTTATTTATTTCATCTATTCCATGACCGGAAGAGGGGAGGATACGCGTTGCACCACGATTTTGAATCAGAAGAGAGATTTCAAGAAATGGCAGATCTATTAACTCTATCAATAACCGAGCCGGATCTGGTGTATCATAAGGGATTTGCCTTTTCTATTGATTCCTACAGATTGGATCAAAAAAAATTCTTGAATGAGGTATTCAACTCGAGGGATGAATCGAAAAAGAAATCTTTATTGGTTCTACCTCCTATTTTTTATGAAGAGAATGAATCTTTTTATCGAAGGATCAGAAAAAAATGGGTCCGGATCTCCCGCGGGAATGCTTTGGAAGATCCAAAACCAAAAATAGTGGTATTTGCTAGCAACAACATAATGAAGGCAGTCAATCAATATAGATTAATCCAAAATCTGATTCAAATCCAATATAGCACCCACGGGTACATAAGAAATGTATCAAATCAATTCTTTTTAATGAATAGATCCGATCGCAACTTCGAATATGGAATTCAAAGGGATCAAATAGGAAATGATACTCTGAATCATAGAACTATAATGAAATATATGATCAACCGACATTTATCGAATTTGAAAAAGAGTCAGAAGAAATGGTTCGATCCTCTTATTTCTCGAACCGAGAGATCCATGAATCGGGATCCTGATGCATATAGATACAAATGGTCCAATGGGAGCAAGAATTTCCAGGAGCATTTGGAACATTTCGTTTCTGAGCAGAAGAGCCATTTTCAAGTAGTGTTTGGTCGATTACGTATTAATCAATATTCGATTGATTGGTCCGAGGTTATCGACAAACAAGATTTTTCTAAGTCACTTCGTTTCTTTTTGTCCAAGTTGGTTCTCTTT